AATATTTATGATCTGTCTTCTCTATACTCTATAAAAATCAAATTATAAAGGACCCGAAATGCCTTGCTTACGTATCATTGGGAAGTGCATTAACATAAATACGGCAGTAAGAAGAGGCAATACAAAAGTGTGTAAACTATAAAAACGGGTCAAAGTGGATTGGCCCACACTAGCACTTCCACGTAATAACTCTACCAAAGGTGATCCTATTACAGGAATAGCTTCAGGTACGCCTGTCACGATTTTTACTGCCCAATAACCAATTTGGTCCCGAGGTAAGGAATAACCAGTTACACCAAAGGATGCAGTCAATACAGCCAGAACCACACCTGTAACCCAAGTTAATTCGCGGGGTTTTTTAAACCCGCCTGTAAGATACACACGAAATACGTGCAGAATCATCATTAGAACCATCATACTTGCTGACCATCGATGAACCGATCGGATTAACCAACCGAAGTTAGCCTCAGTCATTATGTATTGAACAGAGGAAAAAGCCTCCGTAACGGTTGGACGATAGTAAAAAGTCATAGCAAAACCCGTAGCTACTTGTACTAAAAAACAAGTAAGTGTGATCCCCCCTAGACAATAAAATATGTTGACATGAGGAGGAACATATTTACTAGTTATATCATCTGCAATCGCTTGAATCTCGAGACGTTCCTCGAACCAATCATATACTTTATTGAGATAGGTAATCCAAGAGGACCCCCCCCCCCAAGAACCGTATATGAGAATTTCATCTCGTACGGCTCAAACAGAAACACACAAATACTGATTTCAACGGATATGTAATAGAAAGCTCAAAACTTCTTAGCCGCTTGATTTAATTCGATTTGTCCCGAAGATAGGAAGTAAAAAAAAATCCGGAATCTCTTCTTTGTGATGATAATGCCAAAAAATATCAAGTTAGCTCATTCGTCTTTCTTTATGTTGATCGTTACAGGCCTCTTGAATCTTCTCTTTCCTATTTTTGTTTGTTATTTAATTTGTTGTTTTTTTTGTGCGTAATGCAGATCGACTCTTGTTTTACTATATGATAGGAATTCTCTTGTTGAGACCCTATGAATCAATTAAAACCTCAGATTCATACTAGAACCACGATGATTTAGTCCCAAGCTAAATTCAAAGGTTCTCTGAGTAAAAACCGTTTGATCATCACTTATTTAATGAGTGGATGTAATGACTCAACAAGATCCAGAGAAAGAGTTGTCCTTCTGACAAAATGAGAAATAAGTCTAAAGAAAGAAAAATCGTTTGATTTAGGATAGGAAATACCTATCTGAAATTGTTTTTTTTTTGAGTCCGGTTGCGAGGTCTGAATAGTAGATATGAATCATAGTTCAAATATTTCTTTTCTTGATCTATTCTATATATTCCGTGCTCCAGATATTAGAATAAATATCCGACGGGGTAGAATCATCTTGATAGAGATGACAGGACCGTTCTCTGTATTCTCAATAGGATCAATTATAACAAGTCACACGCTCATATTCCGGAAATACCGAAACAAAGAAATTCCACAGTCGAACTACCAGAATGGTCTATAAATCCGAGTCTTAAGTATAAGTAATTTTTTTTTATTGAAAAACTAGAACTTCATGGTTCTTATGAACCTAACTCATTGAAATTCCATCCAGTAAAACGGAAGAATTATAAATTTCCAAAATAATAGATAGGAATATCGCAAATAGAGCCATTGCGACTCCCATAAGTGGTGTAGTCCCCCAGCCCGGAGCTACTTTACCATATTCCGAATTCAATGGTTTCAATAAATTCCCTACGGCAGTTTGTCTTGGTCTAGATCTGGAACTACCCTCAACGGTTTGTGTAGCCATAAATCCTATTTAATCATTGGTTGAGATCTGTTGACTTTGTATACCATTCCGTTGTAGTTGTAAATAAACGATCTTATCGTAGATCCGTTGTGATCTTGAAATTATCTAAAAATGGAAACAGCAACCCTAGTCGCCATCTTCATATCTGGTTTACTTGTAAGCTTTACGGGGTACGCCTTATATACCGCTTTTGGGCAACCCTCTCAACAACTAAGAGATCCATTCGAAGAACACGGGGACTAGACTAGTTGAAGTAATGAGCCTCCCATATCGGGAGGCTCGTTACTTCAGTTGATATAATGAAAAATCATTTCATTTTTTAGTCGGAACCTTAGGCGGTTCTCGAAAAAAGATAGCGAAAAAAATTATCCCTAAAGTCGAGACTAAAAGGAATGTATAAACCAATGCTTCCATAGATTCGATCGTGGTTTACAATTATAGCTTTCACACCTATTCGTTTGGGTGGGATCATTTACCATACCATATAAAAATAAAAAAAGGGAAAGAATCAAAGAAAAGAAGGTGATTCAAGTCAATATTTTTCGGGTACCCTATTAAAAAAAAAAAAATAGAGGCGAAAGATACCAGAGCAATCTTGTATCAAACTACTTGTCTCCTTGTAGTTGGATCTCCAAGTTTTTGGAATGCTCCAAATTCCACTTGAGCATCCAAATCTGGATCAATACCAGCAAAAACATCTCTGAACAAGGTTCTAGCGCCATGCCAAATGTGTCCGAAAAAGAAGAGCAAAGCAAATGAAGCATGCCCAAAAGTGAACCAACCCCTTGGACTGCTACGAAAAACACCATCGGATTTCAAAGTAGCCCGGTCTAATTCAAAAATTTCACCTAATTGTGCACGTCTAGCATATTTTTTCACAGTAGCAGGATCACTATAACTGACTCCATTGAGTTCGCCACCATAGAACTCGACGGTTACACCTACTTGTTCAACACTATACTTTGATTCTGCCCTTCGAAAAGGAACATCCGCCCTCACAATCCCGTCTCCATCTACCAAAACTACTGGGAATGTTTCAAAAAAAGTAGGCATACGACGTACAAAAAGTTCGCGCCCTTCTTTATCTCTAAAGACGGGGTGTCCTAACCATCCAACAGCTATTCCATCCCCGCTGTCCATTGAACCCGCTCTGAATAATCCCCCTTTTGCCGGATTATTACCAATGTAATCATAAAAAGCTAATTTTTCGGGAATTTTAGACCAAGCTTCCGATAAACTCAGATTTTCGGCTAGTCCGGCACCAACTCTTCGATATATTTCTTGCTGGAAGTATCCCTGATCCCACTGATAACGAGTAGGACCAAATAACTCGATTGGGGTAGTTGCTGAACCATACCACATAGTTCCGGCAACAACAAAAGCTGCAAAAAAAACAGCAGCGATACTACTAGAAAGTACAGTTTCAATATTGCCCATACGTAATCCTTTGTATAGACGTTGAGGCGGACGGACACTAAGATGGAATAGGCCCGCTAATATGCCCAGTGTACCCGCTGCAATATGATGAGAGGCGATTCCTCCCGGAACAAAAGGATCAAAACCTTCCGCGCCCCATGCCGGACTTACAGATTGTACTTTTCCAGTTAGTCCATAAGGATCGGACACCCATATTCCAGGACCATATAAGCCTGTTACATGAAATGCGCCAAAGCCAAAGCAAGCCACCCCTGAGAGAAATAAATGAATTCCAAAGATCTTGGGCAAATCCAAAGAGGGTTTTCCCGTACGTTCATCGCAGAATATTTCTAGGTCCCAATACACCCAATGCCAGATGGCCGCCAAAAAGCACAAGCCAGAAAACACAATATGTGCCCCTGCCACGCCTTCATAACTCCAAATACCCGGATTCGTTATAGTTCCTCCTGAAATACTCCAACCACCCCACGAATTGGTTATTCCTAAACGAGTCATGAAAGGTATAACGAACATACCTTGTCTCCACATTGGATCAAGAACGGGGTCAGAGGGATCAAAAACCGCTAATTCGTATAGAGCCATCGAACCGGCCCAACCCGAAACTAGAGCCGTATGCATTATATGGACAGAAAGCAATCGACCGGGATCATTCAATACGACAGTATGAACACGATACCAAGGCAAACCCATGGAAATACCCCTTTATCAAAGAAAAATAGACACTATGTAACTTTATCGCATTGGAATATACTATTACTTTTCAGCGGATTCTGTATGAGAAAAGGTTACTTTTTATTCTATTCCGTTGAAAATAACGGAAAAATTCTGTTCGTAAGAACAAAGAGAAGCAGATCTATTCTATACCCGATAAGTACCAATACGCAATGGGAGCATTGGTCCCATTGCGTAGGAACGAATGCATGGCTACTTGTTTATTATTCGAATGATCGATCCCTTCATTAAAATTTTTATTTATTCATTCTGTCTTTCTCTAAAAACCTTCCAATTTATGTATAAACTAGAATAAACAGAAAAAAAATGATGAAGACAATAAACTGATTCTTACGTTTCCATATTAAAGTGAAGTATAGTACTTAATTTTTTCTTTAATTTAATGCCTATTGGTGTTCCAAAAGTACCTTTTCGGAGTCCTGGAGAGGAAGATGCAGTTTGGGTTGACGTATAGTGCGACTTGTCAGACATATTGGGTCATATGGGATTTACCCGTTTTCTCCCCCGATCGAGATATCCTCTGTTTCGCCCAAGAAATATTGTATTGATTGAAGAATCAATCATTCGGAGCGTGAAGTGAAATTAGATCAATTTCTATTGAGGATCAATATTATCAATTAGAAGAATTTATGGTTGACTTGGACTAATAAAATCAAGTATCCAGGCTCCGTTTAGAAAATACCAAATTGGTAATAGTAATATATGTACAATTACCACTTGTAGCATAGACGATTCTTATATTTAATTATAGGAGTGATCTCAAACTGCCATGCCCATGCCAACCAGTATGATGAATACATCGAATAGTTTGGGGGAGGCATGAAACGAATTGAAAAAAGTCGTAGCAAAAAGAAGTGGTACTGAGATCATTTGTCCTATATGTGCAAATAGAATTCGGATAGATCTTTCCCCGGAGTAGAACATGAACCTAAAAGAATTGAAAGAACCCATTCAGGAACAAGAAAATGACATCGTGATTTGAATCTCGACGAAACAATACATCAATGAAGGTTAATTCAATAAAAATAAATAAGTTCGGTAAATTCTTTTTTTGTAGGGAAGGGGGCCAAAACTCATGTTTTTTTGAAAAATAGAAGAAAAACCCCTTCTTTTTCATTAGAAAAACAGAAATCTGTTACAAAAAAAAGAGATAGGATTGGAATCGACACGTTGATTCTTTTTTCGCAATTTTTTTGTTGAACCGTATGCATCCAAAGATGCACGTACGGTTCAAAGGGGATACAATTTTGTCCTAATCAACCGACTTTATCGAGAAAGATTACTTTTTTTAGGCCAAGAAGTTGATAGCGAGATCTCAAATCAACTTGTTGGTCTCATGGTATATCTCAGTATAGAAGATGATACTAAGGATCTTTATTTGTTTATAAACTCCCCCGGCGGGTGGGTAATACCAGGAATAGCCATTTATGATACTATGCAATTTGTTTCGCCTGATGTACATACAATATGCATGGGATTAGCCGCTTCAATGGGATCTTTCATTCTGGTCGGAGGAGAAATTACCAAACGTCTAGCATTCCCTCACGCTTGGCGCCAATGAGTTTTTATTTGAAAAAAAAAAAAGAAGAAGACTATGCCTTCGCCATATTGAATGTGAATAATAGGTAATAATAGCATGGCACTTCGAGTTCGATATGAACAAACTATTATTGTTTTTCCTAACACGAAATTTTGTATCGAGATAGTAGTATGAAACAAAAGTTATTTCCGATTCGATCTTTCTTATGTGTCGGGAGTACATTTTCAGCGTCACAAACCATTTTTCTTACACACTAGAAGTCTCTTTCTGATATTTATGTTACGAAAGAAAGAGTACGAAAATGAAAAAAAAAAAGATCATTTTTCCTTATTTGATCGTATCAAAAAGAAACTTTGGGATTGCTAAATCGCAGACGATATACATATAGAAAGCAACAGAACCATCATAGTATTTTTTGACTCCTACAATACGAAAGGAAGGGTGGTAAATGGATCATTCAACGATCTGGATCGGATGGATTCTATTTTTTTCTTCGATAAAATAGAAAGGAGGAAAAAGGAAATTCCATTGCAGAGCCGTATGCAATGCACAAAAAATGCCTGTACGGCTGTTCATCAATTCTATTTGTTTTTTTCTTCTTGTTTTTTTTTTATCCCTTACCCTAGCCCAATCGTGCGAAATAAAAGAACCGTTCATGCATGATGTTATATCAATATTATCAGGGTTATGATTCACCAACCTGCTAGTTCTTTTTATGAGGCGCAAGCAGGGGAATTTATCCTGGAAGCGGAAGAACTACTGAAACTTCGCGAAACCCTCACAAAGGTTTATGTACAAAGAACGGGCAACCCTTTATGGGTTATATCCGAAGACATGGAAAGGGATGTTTTTATGTCAGCAACAGAAGCCCAAGCTCATGGAATTGTTGATCTTGTAGCGGTCGAAAATGAAAATACTGGGGATTCCGCGTAAATACACGATTCCATTTCAAACCCTAATTCTAATTTTCCGCGATTTTCTATTTAATGGAAATAATTCATAATCATCAATCATCAGGTTAAGATCGATCTAAACCAACCTATTTTGTTATATATATTATGATATGCCGACAATTAAACAACTTATTAGAAACACAAGACAGCCAATAAAAAATATCACGAAATCTCCCGCGCTTCGAGGATGTCCTCAGCGTAGGGGAACATGTACTAGGGTGTATGTGCGACTCGTTTAGATCATGAGTTCGAACAAATGAAACAATTTTTCCAGTACCAATCACCAGTACCAATGAATAGGATAGATAGAGTGTAAAAAGCCATTTACTATCTAAAACTAAAAATGAAGATCTATCATATACCTATATTTTTTGTGTATGAAGTTGAAATTTATGGTTTCCATTGGTGCAAATCCAATCACCTCAATTTGAGATGAGAAGCAATTCCCCATTGGTAGCAAATAGTTATCCATTAAGCGGAGGAAATAGTACTATAATACTATAAGAAGTAAAAAGGTTATGTTCCTATTCTTGAAAGAACGGACTAACAAGGTCAGCTACCTAGCCAACTTTCATAATTAAATGCCGTCACTGTATGGATAGCCTTTTTTGTGAAAAGAGCTATTACTGTATAATTGATTGGTAGAGCCAAAGAGAGTGAACTATACAAGTTCACAATAACATTTGATTAACTGAAAGAAGAGGCTCCGGTGTATAGAGAGGACCTCACCGTTTACGAAGTAACCATAGAAACGATGGAACCCACGATTTTTTTCTTTTATTTATTTAATATCGCTAGAATTTCTTTTTTCCAGGTATTTTACCTGGAAAGAAAAAAAATCGTGGTTGGGAAGGTCATAGTAGCAAAAGCCATTGGAATTTATATTTTATATATCGGAATAATCCGTTTTGTTATTAATCAACCGGGGGATAAGAGGATGACTGAAAGAAGAGAAATCAATTAGTTATTCATTAAAGTTTAATTTGATTCAATGACCAGA